AATGAAGTGCCTGATTAAAGGGTTACCTTGATAGGGTAAATTAAGTAACTTTGGTTACCTTCATTACAATTAATAGAATTGAACTATCTCTAAAAATTTCAAAAACTTTTGTGCTCCATACACCAAATTATATAATTTTATTATAGAAAGATAAGCTAAGGAAGCTACTGGGTTCATACCCCATTTATAGGGGCTATCCCCCTTCTCTCTAATGATTAATAATCCCACTAAATTTTTATTTTTATTAACATTAATAGGGGGTACTTTAATCTCTACCTCAGCAAATTCTTGATTTGGCGCATGAATAGGCTTAGAGATTAATTTACTTTCTTTTATTCCATTAATAACGAATTCAAAAAATTTATTGTCTACAGAAGCTTCATTAAAATACTTTTTAGTTCAAGCCTTAGCCTCTGCAACCCTATTATTCTCTGTAATTTTAGGATCTTTATTGCTTAATCCTGCTCTAGCTAACTCCAGCTATTCAACAAGCCTAAATATTTTGATTAGTAGTTCACTCCTCTTAAAAATAGGAGCAGCTCCTTTCCATTTTTGATTTCCTGGAGTTATGGAAGGTCTTAACTGAATAAACGGGCTTATACTTTTAACTTGACAAAAAATTGCTCCTCTTATACTAATTTCTTACACCTTAAAATTAGATATTTTTTTCTCTTTAATTATTATCTTATCTGTTATCATTGGATCCCTGGGGGGCCTCAATCAAACATCCATCCGAAAAATTTTAGCTTATTCTTCCATTAATCATTTAGGGTGACTTTTAGCAGCTATGTCAGCAGGAGAAAATATATGAGGGCTATACTTTTTAATTTACACTTTTCTATCATTTGCTATTATCTTTATAATAAATGCATTTAAGCTAATACATGTTAATCAAATTTTTTCACTTAATTCTATTAATCCAATTAATAAATTTGCTTTTTTTATTACATTACTTTCTCTTGGGGGACTCCCCCCTTTCCTTGGGTTTATACCTAAATGGCTTGTTATTCAAAATTTAGTAACTTTGGGGAACTTATTTACAGTCACTATTATGGTTATCACAACATTAATGACATTATTCTATTACTTACGAACAACCTTTGGGGCCTTTATGCTAACTTACACAGAAGTTTTATGAAATACACCTTCCCCAATTAGCCATACGTTGCATAATTTTGCTCTACTTTTATCTATATTATCTACATTAGGGCTTATTTTAATTTCTTTAATTTACACTATTTTTTAGTAGACAAGGCTTTAAGTTAATTAAACTAATAGCCTTCAAAGCTGTAAATAAGAATATAAATTTTTTAAGCCTTAGTAGAACTCTACTCCTTTAGAATTGCAGTCTAATATCATAATTGACTATAAAGCCATAAACTGGTAGAAGAGGTTACCCCTCCTAAATAAATTTACAATCTATTGCCTAACATCTCAGCCATTCTACCGCGACAATGACTATTTTCAACAAACCATAAAGACATTGGAACTCTTTATTTTATTTTCGGAGCTTGATCAGGTATAGTAGGTACTTCCCTAAGCTTATTAATTCGAGCTGAATTAGGACAACCTGGATCTCTTATTGGAGATGACCAAATCTATAACGTAATTGTTACAGCTCATGCTTTTGTCATAATTTTTTTTATAGTAATACCAATTATAATTGGAGGATTCGGAAACTGATTAGTTCCTCTTATGTTGGGAGCCCCTGATATGGCTTTCCCTCGAATGAATAATATAAGTTTTTGGCTTCTTCCCCCTTCACTCACGTTGCTTTTAGCTAGTAGCTTAGTAGAAAATGGGGCTGGTACCGGATGGACAGTTTACCCCCCACTATCGGCAGGGATTGCCCACGCTGGCTCCTCTGTAGATATGGCCATTTTTTCTTTACATCTCGCCGGGGTGTCTTCAATTTTAGGGGCTGTCAATTTTATTACTACTGTAATTAATATACGATCAGCAGGAATAACTTTAGACCGTATACCTTTATTTGTTTGAGCTGTTGTGATTACAGCTTTATTACTTCTCCTATCTTTACCAGTTTTAGCTGGAGCTATCACTATACTTCTAACGGATCGAAATTTAAATACTTCTTTCTTTGATCCAGCAGGAGGAGGAGATCCAATTCTATACCAACATCTTTTCTGATTCTTTGGACATCCCGAAGTTTACATTTTAATTCTCCCAGGTTTCGGATTAATTTCACACATCATTAGTCAAGAAAGTGGGAAAAAGGAAGCTTTTGGATCTTTAGGAATAATTTATGCTATGCTTTCAATTGGTCTCTTAGGTTTCGTAGTATGGGCTCATCACATGTTCACCGTTGGGATAGATGTAGATACTCGAGCTTATTTCACTTCAGCAACTATAATCATTGCGGTTCCTACCGGAATCAAAATTTTTAGTTGACTAGCTACTCTACATGGTTCGCAATTAAATTATAGCCCAGCCTTACTTTGAGCATTAGGTTTTGTCTTTTTATTCACAATTGGAGGGTTAACAGGGGTCGTTTTAGCCAATTCGTCAGTAGATATTATTTTACATGACACCTACTATGTTGTTGCCCATTTCCATTATGTACTCTCTATAGGAGCAGTATTTGCTATTATAGCAGGGTTTATCCAATGATACCCCCTGTTCACAGGATTAACAATAAACCCTCATTGATTAAAGATTCAATTTTGTATTATATTCTTAGGGGTTAATCTAACCTTCTTCCCCCAACATTTCTTAGGGTTAGCAGGGATGCCTCGACGTTATTCTGACTACCCTGATGCTTACACAACTTGAAATGTCGTTTCTTCAATTGGGTCCTCAATTTCATTCATCGGAGTTTTATTTTTTCTTTTTATTATTTGAGAAAGCATAATTACAAACCGAATTGCCCTATTTCCCCTGCAAATAACAACTTCAATTGAATGATATCAAAATCTTCCCCCTGCGGAACATAGTTATTCTGAACTCCCTATACTTTCAGGGTTCTAATATGGCAGACAAGTGCAATGGATTTAAGCTCCATATATAAAGGCCTATACCTTTTGTTAGAAAAATGGCAACATGAGCAAATTTAAGCCTCCAAGATAGAGCATCCCCCTTAATAGAACAATTAACCTTTTTTCATGATCACGCAATATTAATTTTAATTATAATTACTACTTTAGTAAGATACTTACTAGCTACTTTATTTTTTAATTTAAATATTAACCGGTATCTTCTAGAAGGCCAAACAATTGAAGTAATTTGAACTATTCTACCCGCTGTTACTTTAATCTTTATTGCCCTTCCCTCCCTACGACTTTTATACCTTTTAGATGAAGTTAGAAGCCCTGCTGTTACCCTAAAAACTATTGGGCATCAATGATACTGAAGTTATGAATATTCTGATTTTTCTCAGGTAGAATTCGATTCATATATGACTCCTTACAATGAAATGAACTCAGATGGGTTCCGTCTTTTAGATGTTGATAACCGGGCTGTTCTACCCATGAACACCCAAATTCGTATGTTAGTAACGGCCGCGGATGTTTTACATTCATGAACTGTCCCAGCACTTGGTGTAAAAATTGATGCCACTCCTGGACGATTAAATCAAACTAGTTTTCTTATAAATCGACCTGGGTTATTTTTTGGGCAATGTTCAGAAATCTGTGGTGCTAATCACAGATTCATACCTATTGTTATTGAAAGTGTCCCAACAAACATTTTTATTAATTGAATTACATCCTTAAGAGAAGCATCATCAGATGACTGAAAGCAAGTAGTGGTCTCTTAAACCATTTTATAGTAAAGTCGCACTTACTTCTGGTGAAAAGAATTAGTTAAATTTAACCTTAGTATGTCATGCTAAAATTACTAGTCTTAATCTAGTATTCTTTGATTCCTCAAATAGCCCCAATTAGCTGGTTAACCTTATTTATTGCTTTTTCAGTAATTTTACTAGTTTTTAACTTCGTAAACTATTATTCCTTTCTGCCAAAGTCCCCTGAAATTTCACAAAATGCAATTTCAACATCTTCAATAAATTGAAAATGATAACAAACCTGTTCTCTGTATTTGATCCCTCGACAAGTGTTATAAACCTCTCTCTCAATTGAATCAGAACAATCCTCGGGCTCACTTTAATCCCAACAACATTCTGATTTATACCTTCCCGGTACACGCTACTCTGAAACAAGATTCTTTTAACACTACACAATGAATTCAAAACTCTTCTTGGACCTACTGGTCATGCTGGAAGTTCTTTCATATTCATCTCATTATTCTCTTTAATTTTATTCAATAATTTTTTAGGTTTATTCCCTTACGTTTTTACAAGTTCGAGTCATCTAACTTTAACATTGGCTTTAGCCTTACCTTTATGATTAAGTTTTATAATTTATGGGTGAATCAACCACACTCAACATATATTCGCACACTTAGTTCCTCAAGGGACACCGGCAGTCTTAATGCCTTTCATGGTATGCATTGAAACAATCAGTAATGTAATTCGGCCAGGTACCCTTGCTGTTCGATTAGCTGCTAATATAATTGCCGGACATCTATTACTTACTCTTTTAGGGAATACTGGTCCTTCATTATCATACTCAATCCTTTCGTTATTAATTGTTGCCCAAATTGCTCTTTTAGTTTTAGAATCTGCAGTAGCCATTATTCAATCCTATGTCTTTGCAGTTTTAAGAACGCTATATTCTAGAGAAGTTAACTAATGTCAACACACGCTAATCACCCATATCATTTAGTAGATCAAAGCCCATGGCCTTTAACAGGTGCCATCGGGGCCCTAGTAACCGTTTCAGGCCTGCTAAGCTGATTCCACCAATATAGCACAAATCTGTTATTCTTGGGATTAACAATTACAAGATTAACTATATTCCAATGATGACGAGATGTCACACGTGAAGGTACATTCCAAGGCCTACACACCTACCCTGTGACATTAGGATTACGGTGAGGAATAATTCTTTTCATTGTTTCAGAAATTTTTTTCTTTTTATCTTTTTTTTGAGCATTTTTCCACAGAAGTCTATCCCCTACTACAGAACTTGGGGTTGTTTGACCCCCTGCTGGAATCACTCCTTTTAACCCCCTTCAAATTCCCCTTCTTAATACAGCAATCCTTTTAGCATCGGGAGTCACAGTAACTTGAGCTCACCACAGTTTAATAGAAGCTAATCACTCTCAAACTCTTCAAGGGTTATTTTTTACAGTAGTTCTAGGGGTATACTTTTCTATCCTTCAAGCATACGAATACGTGGAAGCCCCATTTACTATTTCCGACGCAGTCTACGGAGCTACCTTTTATGTAGCGACTGGGTTCCATGGACTTCATGTAATTATTGGAACTACATTCTTATTAGTTTGTTTAATTCGTCATTCTTTATCTCACTTTTCAGTCCATCATCATTTCGGATTCGAAGCCGCAGCATGATACTGACACTTTGTAGACGTTGTATGGTTATTCTTATACATTTCAATTTACTGGTGAGGTAGTTAATTTATTTAGTATAATAGTATATTTGACTTCCAATCAGAAGGTCTAAACATTGTTTAGAATAAATAATTCTAATTATTTCAATTATCGCTTTAATCCTCGCCACTATTGTAGTCATTGTTATAGCTTTAGCATCGATACTTTCTAAAAAAACAATTATTGATCGAGAAAAAAGATCCCCATTTGAATGTGGGTTTGACCCCAAAAGTTCATCACGCCTACCCTTTTCCTTACGATTTTTCTTGATCGCAGTTATTTTTTTAATTTTTGATGTAGAAATTGCCCTTCTTTTACCAATAATTGTCATTCTCCCTATCTCCAACCTAATAACATGAATGATTGTAAGCTTCTTTTTCCTTATAATTCTACTCATTGGGCTATACCATGAATGAAACCAGGGAGCCTTAAACTGAGCCAATTAGGACTGTAGTTAAGTATAACATTTGGTTTGCATCCAAAAAGTATTGATATTCAATCTGTCTTAGAATAAGAAGCGATAAATTGCAGTCAGTTTCGACCTGGCCTTAGGTATCTATTTACCCTCATTCTAACTCTTAATTGAAGCCAAAAAGAGGCGTATCACTGTTAATGATATAACTGAAATTAATTTCCAATTAAAGAAATGAGTGGTTCAAGAAAAAGCTGCTAACTTTTTTCTTTAACGGTTAAACTCCGTTTACATTTCTATTTATATAGTTTAAATAAAACATTACATTTTCACTGTAAAAATAAAAATTTATTTTTTTATAAATACCTAAAGACTAAAATAGTCTCTTTAACATCTTCAGTGTCACGCTCTATATAAGCTATTTAAGTACAACGATAATATAAATAATAAAATAATTAATCATAAAATAAAACTAATTAAATAAGTCTTCAAATCATTATTTTGTCAACCTTGTCTAAACTTAGCTCATTTCATTAAAGTTGAATAAATCCCTTGGGCTCCAAAATATTCTCTTCATCCATAATCAAAAGATTTACTGACTAACCCCCCTAGTTCTAATGGCTGCTTTCTCACTCCATATGTACTAATAAAAGGCAAAAATCACATAGAGCCCATAAAACTAGTTAATAAATGTCAACGTAATGTTTGTAAATTATAAGTTAACGCAAATTTCGCCAATTCATAGCCTAGTCACCCACCTAATAATCTAACTCTCAATGCCAAAGTTTTCAGAAATAAAGGTAAACAAATTATTGAGGGAGTTGGAAATAATGTTCAACTTAATAAACTACCCCCTAAAACCGCTATAAATGATAAAGCCATCATACCTCGTAATATCACTCACCCTTCATCACTCAAAGGATGTAAGCTAAAGGTATTAAAATCCCCACTTATTGAATAATATACTAAACGCAATGAGTAACACACAGTCAACCCTGTAGAAAAAAAATACAAAATAAAGCTAAAAACATTTATATAACTTAATGAAGCCACTTCTAAAATTAAATCCTTTGAATAAAAGCCAGCCAAAAAAGGAGTCCCGCACAAAGCTAAATTAGACAAATTAAAACATGATGCAGTTAAAGGCATGTGCATCACTAACCCTCCTATAAATCGAATATCCTGTCTGTCCTTTATATTATGAATAATGGCCCCTGCACATATAAATAACAAAGCCTTAAATAAAGCATGTGTTAATAAATGGAAAAACGCCAATTTAGGGAAACCTATAGCTAAGATTCTCATCATCAATCCTAATTGACTTAAAGTAGATAACGCAATAATTTTCTTTAAATCAAACTCAAAATTTGCCCCCAATCCTGCTATAAACATAGTCAGCCCAGCAAATAATAGTAAAAAAGAACCCAATTCAAAGCCTGCTAACAAACAATTAAACCGAATTAATAAATAAATCCCGGCAGTAACAAGAGTTGATGAATGAACCAGAGCTGACACAGGTGTAGGAGCTGCCATTGCAGCCGGTAATCATGAAGAAAAAGGAATTTGAGCTCTCTTAGTCATAGCAGCCAATAGCACTAAAGCTCCAATAATACGTATTTCTGTCGTAGAAGCACTACAATCCAAATAAAAAATATAATTTCATCTACCAAAATTCAATATTCAAGCAATAGCCATTAGTAAAGCCACATCCCCAATTCGATTTGATAATGCTGTCAACATCCCTGCGTTATAAGATTTAACATTTTGGTAATAAATGACTAATAAATATGAAACCAGCCCTAAACCATCTCATCCCAACAAAATACTAATTAAATTAGGTCTAATAATTAGAAACATCATAGATAAAACAAATATAAGAACCAACAAAATAAAGCGATTTAAATTTAAATCCCCAGCCATATATTCTTGTCTATAAAAAATAACCAATGAAGAAATAAATAAAACAAACCCCATAAAAATTAAAGATATTCAATCAAATAAAAATGTCATAACAATACTCCCTGAATTTATTGTTAACACTTCCCATTCAATGAAATAAACTTGATCATATATTAAAAAATAAAATCCTATCGAAACTAAACTAATTGCCAGAATAAACAAAACTACAAAACTAATTAAACAAATTGATAAAGACCGTAACACGATCTAAGACAAATAAATTTGTATCATTGACACCACAAATCAATATTTTTCATTAAACTACTTAAATTTTAAAGCCACAACATACACGGCTCACTTTTTAAGATCAATAAATTTAAAGGGAATCAGTGTAAAAACAGTAATAAATATTCCCGAGAATAACCCATTGAACATGAATAAACCCCTGAATAAATTTTCCCATGCTGACTGTAAGAATAAATATATAAAGTATAAGCTGCTCTAAAAAAAGATAAAAAACTAAGTATAAGCATAGTTACTCAAGACCACGCCACCAATCTATTTAATAAACTAATTTCACTTAATAAATTTAAAGAGGGAGGAGCCGCCATATTACAGGAACTCAATAAAAATCACCACAACGTCATACTAGGCATAAAATTCATTAACCCCTTATTAATTAACAATCTACGACTTCCCAAACGCTCGTAAGAAATATTTGCTAAACAAAATAACCCCGACGAACAAAGACCATGCCCAATTATCAGTAAAAAAGATCCGCAGAAACCTCAATATGTTATAGTCATTAAACCCCCTAAAACAATTCCTATATGTGCAACTGACGAATAAGCAATTAAAGCCTTTAAATCAGTTTGACGTAGACATATAAGTCTAACTAATACACCCCCGACTAATCTAACACCAACCCAAACAAAGTTAAAGCTTAACCCAGCTAGCGCTAAAATCTTAAAAACTCGCAACAACCCGTATCCTCCAAGTTTAAGAAGAACCCCAGCCAAAATTATAGACCCAGACACCGGAGCTTCAACATGTGCCTTAGGCAGTCATAAATGAACCAAGAATATAGGTATTTTAACTAAAAAAGCAAAAATCAAACATAAATAGAACCAAAAATAAGAAATATTAACAGAATATAATAAAGAAAAATACAAAGAGTTATTAAATTGATAGATAAAAAAAATCCCCACCAACAACGGTAAAGAAGCTAAAAGAGTGTAAAATAATAAGTAAACCCCCGCCTGCAAACGCTCAGGCTGATATCCTCACCCTAAAATTAAAAATAATGTAGGAATTAGACTTCTCTCAAAAAATAAATAAAATATAAATAAATTAGTTGTTCTAAACGTACAATATAATAAAATTAATAAAGACAAAATTATTAATAAAAAAAAACCTGCATAATTATTTACCCGCAAAACGGATTCACTAGCAGTGATTATAAGAACACAAATCCAGAATCTAAGTAAAATTAAACCAAAAGAAATCACATCACACCCTATAAAATAAGAAAGATTTCCTGGAAAACTTAAAAACCCTAAAGATCCTATAAATAAAAAAGTTAACAAAAATAAAATAGATTGAACCACTCATCACATATTTTGCATAAAACACAGGGGGATCACAAACACTAAAGACAGTAACAATTTTAACATTGTAAAATTCCAAAAGATTGAAAATAATCATTCCCATGAGTGCGAATTATAGACACTAGGATTGCTAACCCTAAAGCCCCCTCACAAACTGAAAATGTTAAAAAAACTATCGCAAAAAATAACTCATAATTAATTAAATTTAAATAGATAAATAAAATTAAAAATAATCTTAACACTATAAATTCTAAACTTAATAATGTTAAAAGCAAATGCTTACGTTTAGAAGTAAATACCCAAGCTCCTGAAATAAATATAAAAATAGGCAATCCTCAATAAAAAGATGTTAACATTAGTTTTAATAGTTTAAAATAAAACATTGGTCTTGTAAATCAAAATTAAGGTTTAACCTTTTAAAACTCAGAGAAAAGGAATACCCCTATCAATAGTCTCCAAAACTACTATTTTAATTAAACTATTCTCTGTATTTGTCAATTAATTTTTATCTTTTACAGAATTTGTGCTACACTTGTATTTACCCAAATAACTCACCCCTTAGCAATAGGATTAATGCTTTTAGTTCAAACTGTTTTCATCAGAATTTTGACAGGAACTATAGCACAAAGCTTTTGATTCTCTTATGTTTTATTTCTAGTATTTTTAGGGGGGCTTCTAGTTTTATTTATTTACGTAACAAGACTCGCCTCCAATGAAATATTTTCCCTTTCCATAAGAACTTTGGCCCCCATCTTTATTGTGTCAGCTAGACTTTTCCTTATTCTCATTATTTTAGATTCTTCCTTAATTAATCTAAGAATCAACAATTTTGAAGGTGCCCAAATTCTTAACTCCAGACTTTATCAAGAAGAAGCATTAAATTCATTAACTAAGCTTTATAATGGGCCAACAAGTTTAATCACACTAACATTAGTACTATATTTATTTTTAGCTTTAATCGCTGTTGTAAAAATTACTAAAATTAACCAAGGGCCCTTACGTCAAAGAAACTAATGAATAAACCCTTACGAACAAGACATCCATTATTTAAAATTGCTAATAGAGCAGTGGTAGATCTGCCTACACCTTCAAACATCTCCTCCTGATGAAACTTCGGGTCATTATTAGGGCTATGCTTAGTAATCCAAATCGCAACAGGTCTTTTCTTAGCGATACATTACACCGCCCACATTGATTTAGCTTTCAATAGAGTAGCCCATATCTGTCGAGACGTAAACTACGGCTGACTTTTACGAACATTACACGCTAATGGGGCTTCATTCTTTTTTATTTGTATTTATTTACATATCGGACGAGGGATATATTATGGGTCTTACATGTACCTTCATACTTGAATAGTAGGAGTGATTATTTTATTCTTAGTTATAGGAACTGCTTTTATAGGGTATGTCTTACCTTGGGGACAAATATCATTTTGAGGGGCAACAGTTATTACTAACTTATTATCAGCAGTTCCATACTTAGGAATTGATTTGGTACAATGAGTGTGAGGGGGGTTTGCAGTTGATAACGCAACGTTAACTCGATTTTTTACAATTCACTTTCTATTACCTTTTATTGTTGCAGCTGCAACAATAATTCATTTACTATTTTTACACCAAACAGGCTCAAATAACCCATTAGGAGTAAATAGAGATACAGATAAAATTCCCTTTCACCCTTATTTTACATTTAAGGATATTGTAGGATTCTTAGTACTAATTATAATCCTAACAGTTTTAACACTCTTAGACCCCTATTTACTGGGGGACCCTGATAATTTTACTCCAGCCAATCCTTTAGTTACACCCGTCCATATTCAGCCCGAATGATATTTTTTATTCGCATATGCAATCCTACGTTCAATCCCTAATAAACTTGGGGGAGTAATCGCCTTGGTATTATCTATTGCTATTCTAATAATTTTACCTTTTTCAAATAAAAGTAATTTTCGTGGAATACAATTTTATCCAATTAACCAAATTATATTCTGATCACTTCTAGTCATTGTAATTCTTTTAACCTGAATTGGGGCCCGCCCTGTTGAAGACCCATATGTCTTAGTTGGCCAAGTCCTAACAGTTTTATATTTTTTATATTATATTTTAAATCCATTAATATTTAAAATCTGAGATAAATTACTAAACTAGTTAAAAAGCTTAAAGTTAAGCATATGTTTTGAAAACATAAGACAGAAGTTTAATTCTTCTATTAACTTAAAACAATTTACCTATAAGTACTTAAAACTATGCATTAAAACAAAATAGAAGCTAAAAATAAAGTTAGCCCCCCAAATAAAAATAAATAATTCAAAGCTAAAGGAAGAAAACTCTTTCAAGCTAAATACATTAACTTATCATATCGAAACCGTGGTAAAGTTCCTCGAGCCCAAATAAATATAAAAGAAATAAATCTAAGCTTTAAAAAAAATATAAATCTGTAAACATCACACCCTAAGAAAATTACACAAAATAATATACTCATAAATAAAATTCTAGCATACTCAGCTAAAAAAATCAAAGCAAAGCCCCCTCTTCTATACTCAACATTAAACCCAGACACTAGCTCTGATTCTCCTTCTGCAAAATCAAATGGAGTCCGGTTAGTTTCTGCCAAACATGAAGCAAATCATCTCAATGCCAACGGAAAAGTCAAAAAAACAAATCAGACTATTTCTTGATAATGCAAAAAACTAAAAAGATTGTAACCCCCCACTAAAAAAACAAATGACAGCAAAATTAAAGCTAAACTTACTTCATACGAAATTGTCTGAGCAACAGCTCGTAGCCCCCCTAACAACGCATAATTAGAATTAGAAGATCACCCAGCAATCATAACTGTATAGACCCCCAATCTCGTACATGCTAGGAAAAAAATCAAACCCAAATTAAAAGTATATAAACCTGTACCATAAGGTATAATTATTCAAACCAATAAAGACAAAAATAAGCTAAACACCGGGGAAAAATAATAAGGCATATAATTAGACAAAACAGGGTAAGTTTGCTCCTTAGTAAAAAGCTTAATAGCATCACAGAAAGGCTGAGGAATACCTACAAAGCCGACTTTATTTGGACCTTTACGAATTTGGATGTAACCTAAAACCTTACGCTCTAACAATGTCAAGAAAGCTACACCCACTAAAACACAAATAACTAAAATTAATCTTCTAATCAAAGGAAGCACTAAATCATAAACAAACAAGTTCTATCTGTAAAATTCATTTACATAAATGAATTCTAAATTCATTGCACTTATCTGCCAAAATAGAAAACTGTTAGTATTAATCAACACTTAAGAAAAAATTTTCCCAATACTTGGTCCTTTCGTACTAAAATATCATTATTCATTTAAGGATAGAAACCGACCTGGCTTACACCGGTCTGAACTCAGATCATGTAAGGATTTAAAGGTCGAACAGACCTAAACTTTGAACATCTACACCCAAAATTACCCTTAATCCAACATCGAGGTCGCAACCCTTTTTGTCGATAAGAACTCTCGAAAAAGATTACGCTGTTATCCCTAAGGTAACTTAGTCTTATAATCAATAATAATGGATCAACAATTCATAAATTAATGTATATAAACTAAAAAGAGTTTAATTTATCTTCCTGTCACCCCAACAAAATATTTACTCAATTATTATAAAAATTTATCTAAACAAATAATAAATTAAAAATATAAAGCTCTATAGGGTCTTCTCGTCCTCTAAATACATTTAAGCCTTTTAACTTAAAAGTTAAATTCTAATCCCATTTACACTGAGACAGTCAGTACCTCGTCCAACCATTCATTCTAGCCTTCAATTAAAAGACTAATGATTATGCTACCTTTGCACGGTCAAAATACCGCGGCCCTTCAAATTTAAATTCAGTGGGCAGGTCAGACTTCAAATTATTTTCAAGAAGACATGTTTTTGTTAAACAGGCGAGCACTAATTTGCCTAATTCCTTAATGTAACCTCACATTTTTAAAATAATTTAAACAATTTATATACTAATTTTATCATTATCACAAATAATTAAAAGTTAATTAAAATGTTTCGATATAAAACTTAAACTTTTTTAAAATTAAATTAATTAAAAATTAAATTATAACATCCTTTAATAGATGGCTAATTCTAAGCCTACAAAATTTTAAACAATTATTTTTAATTATAAAACCTATCTTAGAGCTTATCCCCCAAGATATTATTTTTACTATACATATAATTTAAATAAATAAATACTGCCTAATAAAACTGAATTAAATTCATTTCTCGAAAAACCAGATATCTTAAAGAACGGATAACGTTTCATTACTAAATAAATATTCAAAATAATTATTCCACATTAACTATTATATTTATTTAGCTCTCTTTAAATCGGGAAAATATAAATATTTATAATTTTTTTAATAAACCCTGATACACAAGGTACAATCAATAATCTACTTTTCCAATAATATATTTTCAAACTATTTCAAACAACCTTTCACAATACAATTAACCTACCACACAAAAAATTTTATCTATATTCTATACAAAAACACTAATTTCTAAAAATAATTTAAATAAAAAAACTACTAATCAAAATAACACAGTAAGCTAAAACTAATCAGAATAAACTGAATTGCACAGTGTATTTTCAGTGTAAATGAAATGCTTAACTAATCAAGCTCTATTCTGACTTTCCAGGTGCACCTTCCGGTACACCTACTATGTTACGACTTATCTCGCCTTAATTAACGAGAGCGACGGGCGATGTGTGCATGTTTTAGAGCTAAAATCAAATTAATTTAATTAAGTTAATTACCATCAAATCCACCTTCAAAAGATTATTTTCAAAACTTTATCCGTTATAAATACATTTATTGTAACCCATCACCACTTATTCGTAAGCTACACCTTGACCTGACATCATTTTTAATAAAAATTTAAGAAAATTAAACCCCTCTTAGGACATTCTGACGACGGCGGTATACAAGCTGACAACAAAAATAAGTAAGGTTTAACGTGGAATATCGATTACGGGACAGGTTCCTCTGAAAAGACTAAAACACCGCCAAATTCTTTGAGTTTCAAGAACATAACTATTACTACTCAAGTTTAATAATTTACATTTAAAATAATAGGGTATCTAATCCTAGTTTATAATTTAAATTTCTCAGCTTCTACATTACAAATAAAAATTATTTAAATTTAAAATTTCACTTAATAAATATATTATTAATTTTTAACACTTAACGTATAACTATAAACTAATAAGATTCACTTGCTCCCTCCGTGTAACCGCGGCGGCTGGCACGACTTTTGCCGGAACTAAAAAATATTGCTAATTCTAAATTTCTTTAATTAATAATATTAAACACTGCGAATTAAATATAAACAATAAGCCATTCAGGCTTACTATAAATTCACGCAAAAACTAACATGTAAAACAAAATTTAAGTAAATTTTCAAGCAAGAATAAAACTTTTAAAAACTAATTATAAAATTACACTAAATATCCAAAACAACTAATAACGAATTAAAAGAAATTTTTAACGTATAAACTACTCTTTTTTTCTCCCTACTTAAAATCAAAAAAACGGACCAATATTTAAATTCCTCCCTAAAAGTTATTAATAAAACAAAGATTATTTGACAAAATCATAAATACTTATATAAATCAATTTTTTGGCCAATCAATTTACACTTTCTCAATCTTAAAAAATAAAAGTAAATATACTACAAAAAATTAAAAAACAAACAAAATTAAATTAAAGAACAAAATTTGATACTAAAGTTTTTCATTTTTTTTTTTTATGAAAAACTTTTATATAAATAATTTTTTAAATGATATAATATTTATTTTCTCACGTATACAATACATAAATATAATATAAATAATTTATTAATTAATATTATATATATATACATACGTACATATATATATATAATATTAAATATATAAATTAAATAAATATTTATATATATATATATATATTTATAGATATAATATTAATTAATAAATTATTTATTTTTTATATAATTTACTTAATTTCCAATTAAAATTTAATTAATTTATATTTTTTTATTTTCTCTAATAAACATAATATTTGTATATATATGCTATATTTAAATTAAAAACTTATTATAAATCAAATAAATAACACCCAAGATTTTCATAGGGACTTTTTTACATTAATTTATTTTTTCAAAAATTTTCAATTTTGGAAATTTCCTCAAAAAATTGAAAATTTGGGGGAAATTCGGGCCAATTAGTGATACTTTCAAAAATCGATGTGACCTATTTTTATTTAAGTAATTATCAACTTTAAGTAAATTTATTGCCCCATACGCATTCGGAATTTTATTAAAGAAAAAAGAAA